ACATAGGAAATGAGACTGAATCTTTTTACTGCAAAGTAAGAAACTGTTTTTTTCACTCATATAACTATCTGGTTTAGTTTATCAACCCGAATGATGAATAAAAAATAAAAAGGTATATTCAACTCATGAAATTTCCTTCCTAGAAAGAAAAGACATAGAGGAAATTTTATGTCTTAACGAATCACACGTAGAGATATTGATAACACACATAGAGTTAATGGTATTTCATAACTAATTGATTGAGCAGCAGCCCGTAAACCACCTAAAAAGGAATATTTATTATTTGATCCATAACCTGACATAAGAAGGCCCACGGGAGCAATACTTGAAATGGCAATCCATAAAAAAACACCAATACTTAAATCGGCTAGAACAAGGCGATATCCAAAAGGAATTACTAAAGAACTTAGTAGAATTGATGTGACTGCTATGGATGGTCCGATACTGAATAAACGAGTATCTCCTCTTGATGGAAGAAGATTCTCTTTGAAAAGTAATTTTGTACCATCTGCTAAAGCTTGAAGAATTCCCAAAGGCCCGGCGTATTCAGGGCCAATACGTTGTTGTATCCCCGCAGATATTTCTCTTTCTAACCAAACAATTACTAGTACACCTATTGTGATTCCTAATACAGGAGTAAAAATAGGGACAAGCATCCATATGATCTTATATACCTCTTTTAAGGATTCCAATCTAAAAAAAGAATTGATAGCTTGTACTTCTGTTGTATCTATTATCATTTTAACGATCAACTTCTCCCATAATGATATCTATGCTACCTAGTATTGTCATAATATCAGCCAATTTCATTCTTTTAACTAATTGAGGGAGGATTTGCAAATTGATAAAACCCGGTGGTCGGATTTTCCATCTCCAAGGAAAAACACCCTTATCTCCTATCAGAAAAATTCCTAATTCTCCTTTTGGGGCTTCGACTCTCACATAAAGTTCTTGTTTTGACAATTCAAAAGTAGGAGAAGGTTTTTTACTGATAAATCGATAGTCAAAATCATTCCATTCGGGATCCCATACTTTATCAAAGCGCCGGATTTCTAAATTCTCATAGGGCCCCCCCGGAATTCCTTCTAAAGCCTGTTGAATAATTTTTATTGATTCTTTCATTTCACCGATTCGTACTAAATAACGAGCTAATGAATCCCCTTCCTTTTGCCATTGAACTCCCCAATCAAATTCATCGTAAGACTCATAATGATCAACCTTTCGAAGATCCCATTGTATTCCGGAAGCTCGTAGCATTGGTCCCGATAAACCCCAATTAATTGCCTGCTCTCCGCCAATAATGCCTACTCCCTCAACTCGCTCTAAAAAAATAGGATTCCGTGTAATAAGCCTTTGATATTCAATAACTCTTGTTAAAAAATAATCACAAAAATCCAAGCATTTATCTACCCAGCCATAAGGTAAATCAGCAGCGACTCCTCCAATACGAAAATAATTATGCATCATTCGCATACCGGTAACAGCTTCGAATAGGTCATATATCAATTCTCTTTCTCTAAAAATATAGAAGAAGGGGGTCTGTGCGCCAATATCTGCCATAAAAGGGCCAAGCCATAACAAATGCGAAGCTATACGACTTAACTCTAACATAATGACTCTGATATAGCTGGCCCTTTTAGGCACTTGAATATTGCCTAACTGCTCTGGTGCATTTACAGTTATTGCTTCAGTGAACATAGTAGCTAAATAATCCCAACGTGTTACATACGGTAAATATTGTATAATTGTTCGGTTTTCCGCAATTTTTTCCATTCCTCTATGTAAATAACCCAATATCGGTTCACAGTCAATAACATCTTCACCATCTAGAGTAACAATGAGTCGAAGAACACCGTGCATTGATGGGTGCTGAGGGCCCATATTGACTATCATAAGGTCATTTCGTGTAGCTGGTGCAGTCATAAGTTTTTCCCGATTCATTCTTCCATGAATTGCTGAAAGCTAAAAGAGGTTCATCAAAATTTAAGCGAAAATTCAAAACGACTATTCAAATTAATGATTTTTTGTTTCTCGAATCTCCAACTGTCCGATTAATTCTTTATAACGTACTCTATTTTTTTTTGACAAATAGGCGAGCAGCCGTTGACGTTTTCCTAGAATTTTACGTAGACCTCTCTGAGATAAATAGTCTTTTTTGTGCAATTCCAAATGTGAAGTAAGTCTCCGTATCCTATTGGTGAAACTCACTACTTGAAATTCAACAGACCCCTTGTTGTCTTCGTTTTCTTCTTTCAAAATAATTGCACTGAATGGATTTTTTATCATAAAAAAGCTCCTTCTACCCTTTAATTTACATATAAAATATTTTATTTGATCAGTAATAATAATATTAGTCATTTTAATGTAGTAATTAGTATACACAAGAATTTTAATTTTAGTTGGACAGGGATAAAAAAGTGGATGGTACGTTTTTACACTTACAACGTCAAATAATTTAGACCGAAAATTCGGAATATTCCATGTATTCGTTTATTTTATAGATTTTATCCAAACAAATTGATACGTCATTGACTTAGTATTAAATAAAAAAAGATCTAATATTAGACTGGGACGTAAGACAGGGCATATGTACATCTGTTTGCTTTTCTATATGGTACAGAATATATAGGAAAAATTTACCATCAACCAATTTTTAATTGTGGATATATTCTTAACAAACTAAAACGGCTTCCATTATTGGTATTAAACCAATATCTATTCATACAAGCTAAGTCTTCTAATCGATAATTAGGCCAAAGAAATAACTTTAATTTAATTAATTCATTTTTATCTCTATCAAGATGCTTTTTTTGATCCAAAAAAGGATTCCTGTTTTTTATGTTCTTTTTGTTACAAAATACTCGATTTTTATCCACACTATTTATATTCTTTGAGTTGAAAGAAATTAGAATTCTCAATTCTCTACGACGTCTAGATGATAAAATCTTTTCAGGAACGATAAAATCATAATGTTTTTTGTCTCTCTTTCGAATTATTATTTGATATCTTGGGATAGATTCATCCAATTTATTTTTATTGATATATCTTTGTTCTCGATATCTTTGAGGAGTTTGGTACTTACTTTTATGAACCAACGATATACTTATGGTTTGATATATAATAAAGTATCCGTCGTTTTTTACAGACAAACGAATGGGATCGATAAAAAATATCCCCTTTTTATTCAATTCTATAGGAGTCAATTTTTTTCGAATCACCATTATATCCAGATTTATTTCTTTCCTTTGAATAGATGATATAGTAGTATCTCTTGGATTTATAAGTCCAAGCAAGTAACAATATATCTTGATATTATTGATCATTCTTTCAGTTAAATTCGGAATTAAACCATCGTCTATTATCCATTGAAAAAGCAAATAGTGTTTCCGTAAGAAAATTATTTCTGGTCTCATCTTTTTTCGGATCTTATATTGTTTTTTCATTTTATCTTGGTTTTGTGAATATGATCCAAGGCCTCTTCGGCCCGCGGGTTCTTTTTCTTCTTGATTTCGATTCATTAATTCAGAATATCTTTTTTCATTCGATGGTCTAAAAAAATGGAATTTTTTCTTTTCATTGATGTTTTTCTTTTTATTTAAATTTAAAAGAAGTAATTTGCTTGGTATAATCCATGGTTTTATTTTGTATACATTATAAAGTGGCACAAATTCTGGGAAGAATGTAAGTTTCAGATTTGTCGATATTGAGTTTAGGATTTCTTCATTCATTTCCATCCAATCAAAAAAGAGTTTCTTGTCATTGATTGGATTTATTTCTAAATTTTGATGAATCATCAGATAAAAAATATCGTTTTTATCCATTTTCTCAATTTTTTGGTAATTCTTACTTCCAAGCTTAGTATTTATATTACTGCTATAATCCATTTTGGTCCAGGCCTCAATATCTATTTTTTGTCTTATAAAAAAATTGAGAATTGTCCAATCAAAATATTTTCTATCTGGATTTTTTTGCATATACATAATATCGACCTTTTCTAGATAATGATTGATAGGAATTTCCTCCAGGCTTTCAAATAAATTTTGTTTATAATTGTTGTAATTAAAAGTAATTTTTTGGTTGGTATTTAATTCTGATGGTGATCCATAAATAATATATGAGGACTTCTTAATTTCAGAATTAATAGATTTATATGATAAAAGATTATATATATAGTATTTTGGAAAATTATATTTTTGGTTTGGTAATGGATATACTTTAAAATCCTTTTGTTTTTTGTGATAAAGTAATCGATCTTTTTCATACGAATTCCATTTTGTTAAATCTTTATTTTGGGTAATACCACCTTTATTTATTGTAGTTCGCCATTTTTGTGGTATTAATTCAAACCATCTAATCTGAGATAAATTGTATTGATAATGACCTCTTAACCAGTTTTTCCATTGATTCGTTTCAGAACTTGAAAGTTTTGTATGTCTTAATTCGGAATGAAATATTCCTTGTGTTACAAAATAATTTTTTATTGCAGTCTTAAGAAAAACGGGAGTTACATGATACTCAAAAATAGATCTTAACTTATACAAATTAAGAACTTGGGTTTGTGATAATTTGTAAAATACATATGCTTGTGATAAAGAGGATAAGTCAAAAAAAAGATGTGAATTCCTCTTACTATTCTTAATATTGTAAAGTTCACTTTTTAGATTCGAAATAAAGTTAATTTCTTTTTTGTTTTTTTTATTTCTTATTTCTTGGTTTGTTTTATTATTGTAAATGTATTTATCAAAACAAAAATTTCTTGATTCAAGAACTAGTTGTGTAGGAATTCTGGCAATATGAATGATACATAGAAAGATATCGATGTATATTCTTTTAATGAAAATTTTTATAAACAAATCTAATTTATAGATTAATCGATTTATTCTTTTTTTTTTTTTTAATATTTTCCAAAAAATTTTTGGTGATTTTTCTTTTCCATTATAACTATAACTTGTTTTGTTAGGACTACTTCTTTTCTTGGCGTTGCTGTTTTTTTCTTTTGTAAGACTCTTTTTTTTCTTTCTGATTGTGCTTGTTCTATCAGCCAGATTTTTAATTTTTTTTTCTCTCAGTGAATAATTTGTATTATCTGTAGATTTAATTTTTCTAACCGAGTCGTGAATTATCTGATTCCTAATTATATAATCTTTTTTTTGTTTAGTTTCGCCGGATTCATACACCTTTCTCAATATAAATAATCGAGTTGGATGTACTTTTAAGAGTTCTTTTTTTATTTTTTTTATAAACAGAAATAAAACGTTTTTGATAACCACCCCTTTTGGTTCTTTTGAATCTTGTAGAAAATTTTTTGTTCTTTCTTTTAAAACGCTTAGAACTCGAAAATAATTATTTTTAGTTTTTCGAATTTTTTTTTTAAGTTCTTTAAAAATAGGCTTAAAAAAGGAAGTTTTGGGGGGGACAGAACCAAAGGGAAGGGTAGTTTGCATTCCCCAAGCCGTTAAAAAATAAAACTTTTGTTGTTCTTTCTTTAGATCTTTATAAGAAGAAAAATAGGGCCTCAATTTGGATCTGTGCCAAGGTTTCAAATAAAAAGGAAATACTATTTTTATCTGAATACCATCTTTAAACCAATTTCTGGGAAGTTCGAGTTCTGATACTTGAACACCGTTATAGGTACATATAATATGCTTTTCTCTATTCCACTCATCGAAGTCCTCAGCCCACTCAGGGGGTTGAGATAATAAAATACGCCCAAGATTTTTAACTATTATCAATGAAGGTAATAAAATATATTTTCTAAAAATAGATTGAATTATTAAAATTAAACTTCTTGTTGCTTGTGGATATGGAACAAAATCCCAGGCTTCCGCGATTTTTATCCACGTTTTTTCCTTTATTTTGTTCTCTTCTTTTTCCTTTTGTCTTTTTTTTTGTTCCTCTGTATAATCTTTAAATTCTGATCCTTTACCCATCCAATTTATAAAAAAAATTTTCATCTGTTCAGGGATATTAAAAGAAAAAAGGGGGGATTTTTTTATTCTGTCCAAAAAAAGGGGGGAATGCGCATTTGCTTGAAACAATTTCGAAATAAAAGTTTTACGCTTTTGAACACGCATAGAACCTTTGATGAATTCTCGACGAAAATCTGATTCTTCCGAATAGTCTCTAATAGACACCCAGTTTTTGACACTTGCTTTGCGACTACGTTTAGTAGGCCTATAAATTATTACATGATCCCTTTTTCTTGAACGTATATGATAATCCAACGGTAGGCCTTCATGAGCTGCGCCCGACAGGAATTCCAATTCGGTAATAAGTTTGTATGACCATCTAGGGACTTTTTTACTGATTTCTTTTATTACAAATTTTTGTTTTGTTTTTTGACCATTAGGGCTAGTTAGAATTGTATTCAATAAAAATTTGTAAAATTTGGCTCTTTTTTCTGAACCAATCCTTCCTTGTTCTTTTTCTGAAAATAAAGAGAGGCCCTTACAATTTAAACTCGATCCCGATTCTCTATCAAATTTACTGATTAAAGTAAATAAATGACGATTTTCCGTTGAAAAAGTTTTTTTATCAAATCGGTCTATTTTCTGTTCAACCTCTTGGTAATCAGTATCAGGAAGAAGGAGACTATGAATCTTATTAATTTCCATTGTCTCTATGAAATTTTCTAACGAAATTTTATTTATGATTGAAGGTGAAATTTTTTTTTTGATTGTTCCCCGATATAACCCATTCAAAATGGGATCATACATTTTAGGCAAGTAATATTTTMTAGTCTTATCATTACACAATCTAGTACTTTTTTCGAGTATATCTAGAGAAAAAAATCCCGTATCTAGAGCCTCAATTCTATTTAAAAACTCGTTGTTTAAGTTGTTATTTTTGTGTTGGTTAGTATAAACCCAATGATTGTACAGTTCATCCGAAGAGAGTTTTTCTAGTGTGGGCAGGGACATCCTTCTTTGTATCATTTCTCCAAAAGTTGACAAGCTAGGCGGATACGTAAAAGAGATTCTTTCTTTTCCATCACTTCGGCATGTATAAAAAAAATATTGTGACATTTCTTTTCTTGCAGTCCTTTCAAATCTATTATTTTTTATGTATCGTAATGGGCGATTCCATCGTTTATAATCGAAAAGAAAGGTCAGAAGAGGTTTTTCAAACCAGAAGAGGCCTTTATAAACTGGGCTATTGTTATAGCGTGTCTCTGTAAAGTGGAATTCATCCTTTGTTTTTTCCTTTCCATTCACTCGGATCTCTTCCGTTTCATCGATTTTGTCCGGATCCTCCTTTTCTTCCGAAAAAAGGGAAGGAGAAGGATCTTCTTCGGTGGATCCCTCTTGTTCCTGTTTAGTCCCCTTCGTTTCGGAAGCTGTTTCTATTTCTACATCTGTTTCTTCCTCACTTTCCCACCCTTCTTCCGTTTGTGGGTTCAGTTTCTTAGTAAAAATGGGTGACGGTATTCTGCCTAAATAGTAGACACAGGTAATAAATAAGAGAATACTAAATATTCGAGCCATATAATTTATCAATTCT